AATAAAAATTCGATTAATCATTTGATATTGATATAATTGCTATGCTTAGTGTGCGACTCGTTGCGTTGGTTTTTTTTTTAGAGTGGTTAGGATTCAACAAAAAAATAAACCAACTCTATTAGTTAATTAATAACTATAGAACTAATAACCAACTCATCGCTTCGCATTATCTGGATCTAAAGAATCAGTCAAGATATAAGTAAAGATATGATATATTGGCGATATCATTATACCAACTGAAATATTGCATAAAAAAAAGAAAAACGAATCTGATTATGAGTTGTGAAGCAATAAGAATATATGGATAAACGAAAGGGTGAAAGAAAGAGAGAAAAAGAATATCAATGATAGAGAATTCTAATATGTAAGGTCTATGAGTCATCTCATAAAAGGTAGTGTAATAAAGCATCAATATTAATTAATCCATAATTAGATGACTATATTCATAGAACAAACAAATCAAGAGTCCCGAGTCACTAAAAACTGAGAAGGTTGACTCAAGAAAAAAGAAAATGGAATTAGAGACTCCATTGTACAATTCAGACCTAACCATTAATCGAGAAGCGATGGGAACGACGGAACCAGTGAATGCCTAAGATTTTATTAAAAACGAATCTTAATGATTCATTGGGTGGGATGGCGGAACGAACCAAGAACCAATCCATTTATTCTGAGGAATCATGTTCTGAGGAGTAATGGGCTAACCCTACATCTGAAATAGATAATGAAAGAGTAAATATTCGCCCGCGAAAATTTTATTGGATTTCTAAATTGGGGCCAATCCGATATGATAATAAAAGGAAAACCGATATGATAATAAAAGGAAAACCGATATGATAATAAAAGGAAAAACAAAATTCATTAGAAACTTATAACAACATTATCTATTTATATCTAGATAGCAAGAATTGTCTATAATAGAAAAAGAATACTTCTTTAGTTATATATCAAAACAAGATATACAAATTTCCAATAGATTAGATGAAATCTCAAAAAATCCCACGACGATTCGGTATATTATTTTAAATCCATGTATATTCTATTTTAATCGTTTCATTCGCGAGGAGCCGTATGAGGTGAAAATCTCATGTACGGTTCTGTAGTAGAGATGGAATTGAGAAAGAACCATCAACTATAACCCCAAAAGAACCAGATTCCGTAAACAACATAGAGGAAGAATGAAAGGAATATCCTCTCGAGGTAATCATATTTGCTTCGGTAGATATGCTCTTCAGGCCCTTGAGCCCACTTGGATCACATCTAGACAAATAGAAGCAGGACGGCGGGCAATGTCACGAAATGCCCGCCGCGGTGGAAAAATATGGGTACGCATATTTCCAGACAAACCGGTTACAGTAAGACCTACAGAAACACGTATGGGTTCGGGAAAAGGATCTCCCGAATATTGGGTAGCTGTCGTTAAACCGGGTAGAATACTTTATGAAATGGGCGGAGTCACAGAAAATATAGCCAGAAAAGCTATTGCAATAGCAGCATCCAAAATGCCTATACGAACTCAATTCATTATTTCGGCATAATAATTAGAACCAAAGGAAAGAGGTCTTTGGGATGAAAAAAAAACAATTGCAATTGTAGGTTTCTTTTTTTTTGATACACAATATTTCTTTTTTTTTACTTCGCCCTTTGCACTGAAAGAACAGAGAAAAAGAAATGATATGATTCAACCTCAAACCCATTTGAATGTAGCCGATAACAGCGGGGCCCGCGAATTGATGTGTATTCGAATCATAGGAACTAGTAATCGACGATATGCTTATATTGGTGACGTTATTGTTGCTGTAATCAAGGAAGCAGTACCAAATACTCCTTTAGAAAGATCAGAAGTGATCAGAGCTGTAATTGTACGGACTTGTAAAGAACTCAAACGTAACAACGGTATGATAATACAATATGATGATAATGCTGCGGTTGTCATTGATCAAGAAGGAAATCCAAAAGGAACTCGAATTTTTGGTGCGATCGCCCGGGAATTGAGACAGTTAAATTTCACTAAAATAGTTTCATTAGCACCCGAGGTATTATAAGACGAAACCGTGCTATATTTATAGTATTTGAATGAAATAGATTAATTAATAGATTGATTATGTCTCACGCATATACCTTTTTTTTGTATTTGTAATTATTAGAAATCTTAATTAGAAATCTTATTCTAAATATAAAAATCTTTATTATATTTATTATATTAATTTATTATATTAATTAAATATATTAAATATTAATTAAATATATTAATAAATTTAATTAAATTAAATATATTAATAAATATATTAAAAAGATTTTTTAAATATTATAAATATTATTAAATATCAAAATATTTAATAATTCCATAATTCATAAATAAAAAATAAAAAGAATATAAAATAATAAAAGAGCATGTTGATTATATCAAAAGTCAAGGGCAACAATCATTTTTGTTTATCATGGGTAAGGACACCATTGCTGACATAATAACTTCTATACGAAATGCTGACATGAATAGAAAAGGAACGGTTCGAATACCATCTACTAACATCACTGAAAACATTGTTACAATACTTTTCCGAGAAGGTTTTATTGAAAACGTGAGAAAACATCGGGAAAACAAAAAAGATTTTTTAGTTTTAACTCTAGGGCATAGAAGAAATAGGAAAGGATCATATAAAAATATTTTGAATTTAAAACGAATCAGTAGACCTGGTCTACGAATCTATTCTAATTATCAACGGATTCCTAGAATTTTAGGAGGGATGGGGATTGTAATTCTTTCCACTTCTCGAGGTATAATGACCGATCGAGAGGCTCGATTAGAAAGAATCGGCGGAGAAATTTTATGTTATATATGGTAATCTTTCTGATATCCGAATTATATGAGAAACTTACATACATTTTTGTGAAAAAAGAGAGAGAAAAAGCAAGTTTCTAATATCACTTCTCATACATTAGTTAATACGGGAAGGGTTTTTAACTGGAATAGGAATAAAAGAAACAAATGGACTCATGAGGGTTTAATTACTGAATCACTTCCCAATGTTATGTTCCAGGTTCGTTTCTATAATGAGAATATGATTCTAGGTTATGTTTCCGGAAGGATTCGACATAGTTTTATACGTATACTACCGGGAGATAAAGTAAAAATGGAAGTAAGTTATTTTGATTCAAGCGGAGGGCGTATAATTTAAAAACCCCGGAACCAAAATTCGAATGATTAGACTGTTTTTCAACTTCAACATTCTTTTGGGGATACAATTAGAAGTTAAAAATCTCAGGAAACCCTATTTTCTTCCAATAAATATATTCGGACTTCAGTTAAGGAATGAAAAATATGAAAATAAGGGCCTCCGTTCGTAAAATTTGTGAAAAATGTCGACTGATCCGTAGGCGCGGACGAATTATAGTAATTTGTTCCAATCCAAGACATAAACAAAGACAAGGATAATCTTTCCAAAAAACAAAAAAGGGGGGCTTTCTAAAACTAAAGGACCGAATGCACAAATAAAAATCAAATAAAAATAAATCAAATTAATAAATTATCTATTTCTATTAATATTTCTATATTTATATTAATTATTATTAATTATATTTTATTATTATTAATTATATTTTAATTATATTTTTATATATTTAATATATTAGTATTAATATATTAGAATAGAATATTCAAATAATATTAAAATGACAAAATATTAAAATATAGAAAATGAAAAAAATCGAAAAATAGAAAGGATCCGTTTTTGACATGAAATGGATATATCCATATATCTCTGACTTATATTTATGAGATAATAAAATATGGGAAAACCTATACCAAAAATTGGTTCACGTAGAAATGGACGTATTGGTTCACGTAAGAATGCGCGTAAAATACCAAAGGGAGTTATTCATGTTCAAGCTAGTTTTAACAATACCATTGTGACTGTTACAGATGTACGAGGTCAGGTGATTTCTTGGTCCTCCGCCGGTACTTGTGGATTCAAGGGTACAAGAAGGGGGACACCATTTGCCGCTCAAACCGCAGCAGGAAATGCTATTCGGACAGTAGCGGATCAAGGTATGCACCGAGCAGAAGTCATGATAAAAGGTCCCGGTCTCGGAAGAGATGCGGCATTAAGAGCTATTCGTAGAAGTGGTATACTATTAAGTTTCATACGGGATGTAACCCCCATGCCACATAATGGATGTAGGCCCCCTAAAAAAAGACGTGTGTAAAAGGAAAAATAAACATTGAAGAGATTTCAAGAGAAATAAATAATTCAAGGATTTGATCAAAATATATTACTATGGTTCGAGAGAAAGTAAGAGTATCCACTCGGACACTACAGTGGAAGTGTGTTGAATCAAGAGCAGACAGTAAGCGTCTTTATTATGGACGCTTTATTCTGTCTCCACTTATGAAAGGGCAAGCCGACACAATAGGCATTGCAATGCGAAGAGCTTTGCTCGGAGAAATAGAGGGAACATGTATCACACGTGCAAAATCTGAGAAAATACCACATGAATATTCTACCATAGTGGGTATTCAAGAATCAGTACATGAAATTTTAATGAATTTGAAAAAAATTGTATTGAGAAGTAATCTGTATGGAACTCGGCACGCGTCTATTTATGTCAAGGGTCCTGGATATGTAACTGCTCAAGATATAATTTTGCCACCCTCTGTAGAAATCGTTGATAATACACAACATATAGCTAACCTAATAGAACCTATTAATTTGTGTATTGAATTAAAAATCGAGAGGAATCGCGGATATCATATAAAAACACTAAATACCTTTCAAGACGGAAGTTATCCTATAGATGCTGTATTCATGCCTGTTCGAAATGCAAATCATAGTATTCATTCTTATGTGAATGGAAATGAAAAACAAGAGATACTTTTTCTCGAAATATGGACAAATGGAAGTTTAACTCCTAAAGAAGCGCTTTATGAAGCCTCCCGGAATTTGATTGATTTATTTATTCCTTTTTTACATGCGGACGAAGAAAACTTCAATTTCGAAAAC